AAGTAAAGTCCAATAATGTATGTATATTGGACCTTTTGAGGCAATTATATAATCTAGGGAGCAATTCTAATGGGTCATATATTTCAATGCAATTTCGTTTTTACTTTTCCCTGGATTAGTCTATTTCCCATGAAAAGTAAAAAGGGGTAAGGTAACTTTGTGTTGATTGTTTTCTAAATGTAAATTTTCTTCTTCTGCATGTAAAAAAGGAATAACTAAATCAATCAAATTCCGAGAGGCTTCATGAAGTGCTTCTTTCGGAGTTAAACTTCCATTTGTCCATATTTCAATAAAAAGTATCTCTTGTTTTTCATTCCCATTCACATAAGAATGAATACTATGATTCGCGTTTCTAACGGGCATGAATACAGCATCTATAGGATAACTGCTGTTTTGACAGTTCTTTGGCATTTTTCTACGATATCCACGATCCCTCTCGATTTGTAATTCAATACACAAATTAATGTGTTCCGTTAGGTTAGCTATATGCTGTGTATTATCAACGATTTCCACAGAAGGTGGTAAAATAATGTCTTGAGCAGTTACATATCCAGGACCCTGGATACAAATAGACGCTTTACGAGTTTCATACAGATTACTTCTCAATACAATATCTTTCAAATTCATTAAAATTTCATGTACAGATTCTTGAATACCTAGGATGGTAGAATATTCGTGTGTTATTTTCTCAGATTTTGCACGTGTAATACATGTTCCTTCTATTTCTCCGAGCAGAGCTCTTCGCATCGCGATGCCTATTGTATCGGCTTGGCCTTTCATAAGTGGGGCCAGAATAAAGCGTCCATAATAAAGACGCTTACTGTCTTCTCTTGATTCAACACACTTCCACTGTAGTGTCCGAGTAGATACTATTAATTTCTCTCGAACCATAGTAATATTAGTTTATCAAATCGTTGAATTATTTTATTTATTTCTCTTGAAATCTCTTTAATGTTTTAATGTTTACACACGTCTTTTTTTAGGGGGGCCTACAGTCGTTATGTGGCATAGGGGTTAGGGTTAGGTTACATCCCGTACGAAACTTAATACCACTTCTACGAATAGCTCTTAATGCTGCATCTTTCCCTAGACCCCGGCCCTTTATTTTATGATTACTTTTGCTTGTTGCATACCTTCATCTACCACTACTAGCATTTCCTGCTGCGGTTTGAGCGGTAAATGGTATCCCTCTTCTTGTACCCTTGAATCCACAAGTACCGGCGGAGGACCAAGAAATTACTCGAGCCCATACATCTGTAATAGTCACAAGGGTATTATTGAAACTTGCTTGAACATGGATAACCCCCTTTGGGATTCTATGTGCATTCTTACGTGAACCAATACGTCTATTTCTACATGAACCGATTTTTGGTATAGGTTTTGGCATATTTTATCATCTCATAAATATTAAATAAGCGATATATGGATATATCCATTTCATGTCAAAACGGATCTTTTTTTATAAAGGTTATCCTTGTCTTTGTTTATGTCTCGGGTTGGAACAAATTACTATAATTCGTCCCCGCCTACGGATCAATCGACATTTTTCACAAATTTTACGAACGGAGGCCCTTATTTTCATATTTGTCACCCCTTTTCTTAATTCCGAATCTACTAAAATTGGAAGAAAATAAGTTTCTTGAAATTTTTAACCTCGAATTGTATTCCCACGAAAGAATGTTGAAATTTAAAAAACTACCAAATTATTTGAGTCTTTTCTTTGGCGTATACAAATTTTATATCCTTTAGTGTAATCATAATAATTTATCGCAATTTTGATTCTATTTATTGGTGTTATACGTATAAAACTACGTTAAATCCTTCTCGAAGCAAAACCCAGAATCATATTTTCATTATCTAAACGAACTTGTAACATACATAACATTGGGAAGTAATTCATTAATTAAATTAAACCCTGATTAATAGCTTTTTGTTCTTTCATGCGAGGGAAAATGTCTTTGAAGTATCAACAACGATCAACTAATCTAAGAGGCATAATATTAGAAATCGACTCTCTCTCGCTTTTTTTTTTTTTTCAAATAGGAAAGTTCCACATCTGATTCGGCTATCAAAAAAATTATCATATATACTACCAAATTTCTCCGCCGATCTCTTCTATTCGAGCTTATCGGTCTGTCATTATACCTCGAGAAGTAGAAAGAATTACATACAATCCCCACTCCGCCTAAAATTATCGGAATTCGTTGATAGTGAGAATCTATTCGCAGGCCGGGTCGGCTGATCTGTTTTAACTTTAAAACAGTTCTATACGGCTCTTTACTATTCTTCCTATGTCGTAGAGTTCAAACCAAAAAATATTTATTGTTTTCCTGATGTTTTCTCACATTTTAAATAAAACCTTCTCGTAAAAGGATTTTGACAATATTTTTACTGATGTTAGTAGATGGTATTCTAACTGTTCCTTTTTCATTCATTCATGTCAGCATTTAGTATAGAGGTGATTATGTCAGCAATAGTGTCTTTACTCATGATAAACTAAGATTATTATGAGCATATCGTCGATTACTAGCTCCTATGATTCGAATACACATTAATTCTCGGGCCCCGCTGTTATTCGCTACATTAAAGGGGGCTTGAGGTTGAATCATATCCTTTTTTTTTATCGGTTTTGTCTTTTTAAATGCAAAGGGTGAAAAAAAAAAAATAAATGTTGTTTGTTCAAAACAAAAAAATAAACCCCCAATTATTTTTTTTTTATCAAAAAAACCTCTTCCCTTTGGTTCTACATTCCTATCCCGAAATAATAAATTGGGTTCGTATAGGCATTTTTGATGCCGCTATTGAAACAGCCCTTCTGGCTATATTTTCCGCTACTCCACTCATTTCATAAAGTATTCTGCCGGGTTTAACGACAGCTACCCAAAACTCGGGAGATCCTTTACCCGAACCCATACGTGTTTCTGTCGGTCTTACCGTAACAGGTTTGTCTGGAAATATACGTACCCATATCTTTCCACCACGGCGTGCATTTCGTGTCATTGCTCGTCGCCCCGCTTCTATTTGTCTAGACGTGATCCAAGCGGGTTCAAGCGCTTGAAGGGCATATCTACCGAAGCAAATACTATTACCTCGATAAGATATTCCTTGCATTCTTCCTCTATGTTGTTTACGGAATCTGGTTCTTTTGGGGTTATAGTTGATGGTTGTTTATCAATTCCAACCATCTCTACTACAGAACCGGACATGAGAGTTTCTTCTCATCCAGCTCCTCGCGAATTAAACGATTCAAAAAAAAGTCATAGATGGTGAATAATAATATAAGGGATTGAGGCAATATTTTGTTTTGCTTTTTATTAGAATAGCAAATTTACTCAAATTTCGGGAAAATAACGAATTCGCGGGCGAATATTTACCATTTAAACTTTCAGTTGTAAAATTAGTCTATGACCTAACCTTGTCAAAAAAAAATTGGTTCGTTCCGCCATCCTACCTAATGAATCATTAGAATTCCTTTTCAATAGAATCTTGTGCAGTCACAGGTTCTGTCGTTCCCACCACCTCTCGATTAATGGTTAGGTCTTAATTTTACAACGGAGTCCCTAATTAAATTTGTTTGTGAGTCAACCTTCTCAGTCTTTATTGACTCGGGTCTCTTTATTTTTTGTTCTATGCATGTTTTTATCTAATTATGAATCAATCAGTTTTGATGCTCTATTACATTCCCTTTGATGAGATGAATGACTCATAGACCTTACATATTGGAATCATATATCGTTGATATTCTCTTTCTAGCTTTCTCTCTCCTTTCCATTTATCTCTATACTCTCTATTGCTTTACAATTAATATAATAATTAGATTCGTTTTTGTTTGTTTATGCAAAAATTATTCCAGTTGCTACAATGATATGCCTTAATATAACATATCTTGACTGGGTCTTTGTATCCACAGATAATGTGAAGCGGTAGGTTGTTTATAGTTCTATAGTTATTAGTTCGTACTGTGGGCTGTTACATTTTTTTGAGTCCTAATCCTAAAAAAAACCAACGAGTCACACACTAAGCATAGCAATTATATCAAATGATTAATCTAATTTTTATTTAACCCTATAGAATTGTTACTTTTTTTTTTAATCACTAAGAAAAATATAAATACAAGTCAAGTAAGTTCTTATTATTCCTGGTCTACAAATATCCAAATTTTGATACTTACGACTCCCCATAGATATTTCGAAACAGCATAGGAACAATGAATATATTTTAGCTCGAATGGTTTCTAAAGGAACCCTACCTTCTCTGATCCATTCGACACATGCAATTTATTTTATGTCGATACGCGCTGCAATTTTTACTTGAATTCCTTTTGTACTTGCCTGTTCGGTTAATTCAATAGCTTTTTTCATTTCTTTGTGAAATGAAACCCTATTCTTTAATTGTCCGGCTATAAATTCTGCAAGACGATTGGGGCGACCGTAAGGGTTTGCAATTTTTGTAATAGCAATGTTGAGTTTTCGGTTTACACAATTGAGTTATTTTTGTACATTGAACGGCAATTCTTCGATTTTTCGAGTTTTGTCTTCTATTAATAATTTGGGGAATCCCATAATATTATGATCTGAATCATATCAATTATTTTTTGAATCTCTATACGTCCAATTCCCTTGACACTAAAGGATATTTTCCTATTTTTTTGTACATAATTTTTGATACAATTTCGTATTTTTTGATCTTCTTGTAAATCCTCAGAATACTTTTTGGGCTGTGCAAACCAAAAATAATAATGACCTTGGGTTGAACCAAGTCTGAAACCAAGCGTATTTATTTTTTGTCCCATAATTTACCACTACTAAATATATTGTGAAACAATGTGTATTTTTTGTTTATCCAATCGAGTTTTTTAAGCATAACATAATATTGCCTATTTGTAGTTTTTTTAATATGAATTTATAGGAATAGTTGTCTTTGAAATATTCCTCAGTTCCAAACTACTTTACAGAATTTCCTTTTATCTATTTCTCGTTGTCCATCTACAGATATATCTT